GCTAAGGATTGTGAAGTCTATAAGAGGGGTTGTATTTATTAAACAGATATAGATATATAAGTCTTCCCCTAATATTGCCCTTCTATTTTTATTCCATGAAAATTAAAATTTGAAACACAAAAATTTTCTGAGAATTCCCTATAGGCAACATATATAAATAAGATAACCAATTAAATATCTGTGTAACAATTTATGTTCTGGGGTTTACATCTACCCATATATATTGTTATAATTATATTGTTATAATTGAAATGTATAAATTGAAAATAAAAAATACTGAATAAACACTGATTAGTTATGTATCATTTTTTAGTTTCTTGTGTCATTAGGAAAACAAAATTTGATATTCAAATCCAAGACTCATTCATGAATTTGCAGCCAGGAGTCAATAGTCAACAGTTCATGGTTCAAATTTGCCATCAACTTGTTTTTTTTTAAATACACTTTTTACTTTTCAATAGAAAAGTGAGGGGAAGTTTTTAGGCACTGTGTTTGTGTGTTTTGAGATACGATAGAATCAATCGAAGAAGTGGATCAAATTAAATCAAAAAAAAAGGCCCTTATTTTCGGAAAAGAATTAATAAAAAAAGGCTTCAATATACAAATATACAAGTACAAAAAAGTGGTTCAGTAATCCAACCTTAAGCAGAAAAATTTCCATATATTTTTTTTGTATTATTTTGGCGACATGGCCGAGTGGTAAGGCGGGGGACTGCAAATCCTTTTTCCCCAGTTCAAATCCGGGTGTCGCCTGATCAATAAAAGACTCGAAATCTCTTATTCTGTTCTGTTGATATATAACTCACCCCTTTTTCCCCGGCAGCAGAAACGGGTTGTGCATTCGGCCTGGGTGTTTTCTAAAAGATTATAGTAAATCTTTGCATCTAGGATTAAAAAGATTCTAATGGTGGAAGGGCTATCACGACTTACAGATCCCCTCTCCTCTATTCTACTACTAATGTAGTGTATACTTGCTAAGTCTTGAATTCCGTTGGATAGACCCCAGATACTAAATCTAATTAAATTAGTTGTGTAAAGACCGGAAGAGCCTTTATATACATATACTTAAATATATAAGAGTACTTACTATATATCTATACAGACTCACGAGAATTTATGAGCGTTCACATTCAATATTAGACTGAATGGAGAATATAATTAACTTCTATAAAGATAAAAAAGGGCAAAAAGAACAGGCCTTATTATTATTATTCCTATATGTTCCATTCGTAACATTCCATTAAGGTGTCATTGCCTATTTTACTTGTGTTTAGTCTTTCCCAATTAAAAGTCGTATAGGAGTTTAGTAGAAGTTATTGGGATTAGTTCATCAACAGTGTTCGGTCAGAGTCCCTTTTTGACTCTGCGCCGTTGATTCGACTATTATTAATGAGCAATAATGGAATAATTCCTTCATAGAGATAGGGGACATAATTCACATGGATATAGTAAGTCTCGCTTGGGCTGCTTTAATGGTAGTCTTTACTTTTTCCCTTTCACTCGTAGTATGGGGAAGAAGTGGACTCTAGAGGTACTACGAATTGATTGAGGAATCAAACCATATCAATTGTTTTCTAGATCGTTCTGCAACATGTTTTGAATTATTTAAAAAATATCTTCATTTATTACCTTACATTGGATTCTAGTGGAGTAATGTATTTTATGAATAAAATTCTTTCAATCAAAGAGATATTTCCAGGATTCCCATATTTGTATCTCGAAAGCAAAGGGATACAGATTATTGGAATTTTATTCCAACCAAATTCGTCCTAAATTTTCTATTTCAATGAACGGGCTCTTCCCATAATTTTAGTTTTAGATGGATACTAAAGAAGGCCCGACCCCCCTTTTTTGTTTCCCTCTTTACTTTACTTTTTCCTGCTCAAAAAGAAAATTTTTAAGTGTATACACGATTTCTATGAGAAAAATTAGGCATAGTGGTTGTATAACAAGAGAGTATGCATAATAAGATCTTGACTTGGGAGTCACATATTGCGCACTTACCGATTCTTTTATTTTTTTTTCGAAATTACATTTCGACTTTATCAGGGTTTCAAGCATTAAAAATTTGTGAGGTTTATTATTTTATTATATTATACTTATTCCCTTTTAAAATACGAAGAAGTGACCATAGAACTCCTGTCAATGGATCAATCCAGTTTTTCTTAGGAATGCTAGAAAAAAATTACGGCTCTTTAATAGATGCCGCTAATGCTTTTTCATTCGTTGATTCTTTCGATAGATCACGAGACTCAGATTGCAAATAAAAAGAAATCTATAAATTATAACTAGAAAGTAAGACAAGACAGTTTTTTAATATTGATCAAAAAAAGATGTATAAAAAAAAGAGAATTGGTTCTATGTAAATTCCATATATTATCTTGATATTTACATTACATATATCAAGATAATATTGTAGATTGATCGACACGAAGTCCCCGTCTTTATTATAAAGTACAACTTTATACACTACACTAAAAATAATAGATATGGTAAGAAA